TAATCCCCCCAAAATAAGGAAAAATTTAGGAATAAGTATAATATAATTTATAATTTCTATCCATTTTTTTTTTGTTTTGGCGACATGGCCAAGTGGTAAGGCGGGGGACTGCAAATCCTTTATCCCCAGTTCAAATCTGGGTGTCGCCTGCTCAACAAAAAACTCGAGATTTCTTATCCTGCTGATCTAAACCCAAATCGACGAACCCAACAGAAACAGAGATAAAGGCCTAAGCCTTGTCAATACTTGATTTTAAGAATGATCCATAGGTCCTAGAAAGGACTCTCTGTTTTTGCTTCTAGGATTCAAAATGGATGATAGGAAAGACTATCAAATCTTCCTAATTTAATTACTTACTCTACACTACTAAGGTAGTTAGTGTCTACTGATTCAGTATAGAATTGGATTGGATAGGCTGATGAGAAATCAATTTAGGAGTTGTGTAAAGGAATGAATAAAGAGACTTTGTCTCCAAACTCACAAGAAATTCTTAGTGCTCAATCAACGAATCAATATTGATTGATTGGCCTTATCTTATAGAGATAGAATAAAGGTAAAAAAATTTTCTTTCAGGAGATTACAAAAAAAAATGTAATATCGCACCAATTCTTTCACAGAAAGAGAAACTGTACGTCTTAGAGAGAATATAGGTATAGAATAGATAGTTATCTACCTTGATAGTATATTTTTATGTATGTTTTTTTTTGTTTATGTTATGAAAAAAAGTCAACAAACAGTGAGTCTTACTATTCCTACATGTTTTATTTTATTAGGATAGGAGCATTCACTTGATATTCCCAAAGCATGTATATCGTATTTGTGCCTAATCTTTACTGATTCTACCAGCCTAGCCAGAAATATCCTAATATAGGAACTTATTACGAATGGATTTTGGGGATTGCTTCATCAATAGCCTTAAGTCATAATTCCATTTTGACTCTACACCATTGATTCCACTATGATTAGTGATCAATAATGGAATAATTCTTTCATTTCACATAAGGATAGGAGACATAATTCACATGGATATAGTAAGTCTCGCTTGGGCTGCTTTAATGGTAGTCTTTACATTTTCCCTTTCACTCGTAGTATGGGGAAGGAGTGGACTTTAGAAGTACTATTAATTGAGTAATCGAATTGTATCAATTGTTTAATTAATTGTTGTTTTATTTTACGAACTGTTTAAAATAAAAATGCCTCTGTTTTCAAATTCTACTGTAATACAGTAAAATATGAATAAGAAAATACACTAATGAATAATAACCATTCGAGCAAACAATGAATGATTACCATAGTTGTATTTCGAAACTCAAATCAACGGAATACATATGATAGGATTTTTTTCCAACCAAGTTCTTTCTATTCTATTTTGATTTGTTGAACCGGTTCTTACCAGAATTACAGATATTACAATAAAAAACAAGCAACCTTTCTTTTTTCCTTTATTTGTTTCCCCTTCTTTCTTTACTTCTACACTTTTACTGTTCCAAGAGAAAGTTGTTCTGCTATTACAGCGATACATACTTTCTACTGCAAGCTCTTAGTAGTTGTCCAAACAAACAGGTCCTACGCATAAAAAATCTTGCTTGCGTTGAGCGATCTATATATCATAGATTTAACATTTTAGACTTCTAGAAATTTTATTTTATTTAGGCTTTATCGACTCATCTAATTAATGTCATGTTTAAGCATGACAAATCGACGAATCTATTACCCCTTTTCCAGATCCGAAGAAGTTACCATAGAACTTCATGGATCATCTGTTTATAGCTCAATCGATGACTTCTTTTGAATGGTAAAAAAAGATTCCTTGGTTTTGTTTTCTTTTATATAATTATATATCTAAAATATACCCACACTTTTCTTCCTACATTGATTATTTTGATCTATCTCGGGATCCTTATTTAATTAAAATTATAAGAAACCTAGAAATGAAATTAGGATAGAACAGTTGACCTTCAATTAAATTATTATTTATTTTGGATTGATCAAAATTCATACAAATGGCTGTAGCGACGAAAAGAAAATATAAATAGAATTAGAGTGCTTTTTTACATATTTTATTTATATTTACATAAATAATTGTACAGACGTATTGGAAATTGATCTATGTTATCAAGCCTATATCTGTATAAAAATTTATATTATATATATATATTATATATATATATAATAATAGATAGATATATATAATAATAGATAGTCTACTATACTAGATAGTGTGGTAGAAAGATATATATATTTCTATTATAAAGTTTAGTTCTTTCTACCATACTATCTCAGATACTGTCGATTCCAGTCCGATCATTTCATTTAAGACTTGGAGTTTAAATCCTTTTCTTTTCTTCAATCATTGATAAGAAGTAAAAGTATCAGTCAACTTAATCATTTTGACTGACTGTTTTCACATAGATGATAAGTAAAAAAGCAGTAGGAACTAGAATAAACAGTGCAGTAGCAATAAATGCGAGAATATTTACTTCCATAATCTTATTGTTTTTTTCTTCGCAATAACTCGGGATCTAATCCCATAGAGATGAGAAATTTGACTGCCGTAAATTAAATGGGCTGAATGGCATCCTAATGATACTGAATCGGATCAATGTTATGAATAACAATATCTAATCTATCAAATCGACTCATCGTCGAGAATTGAATAGTATAACATGGGAAGATCTTTTATCCATACCAAGTAAAAATGGGATTTCTGATCCGATAAAGAATCCTACTGAATTTTTCATCTTTTTCCACTCTTTTCTATAAATGGCCCTCTTCCTTATACAACATCTTTCCTTAGACTTATACAATTAATTATCTGATGAAATATCATATGACCGGTATTCTATTGGCTATAGACCCAAGTAGTAGAAGTGCAATAAAAAAAATGACGCGTTGAACTCTAAGCTAAGCTTTTTTTATGAATCGATACGATAGAAGAAACGGAAATTGCCTGTCTGAGGATAAATAAAAAAAAAAAGAAATAAGGATCCCTACATCGTCGGATCCTAGTTCGGGACTGACGGGGCTCGAACCCGCAGCTTCCGCCTTGACAGGGCGGTGCTCTGACCAATTGAACTACAATCCCAGCGGGATGTACAGCATACATATTCTTGTGATATCATAAGAGCATTCTGTTTGCTGTGTTGTAACATAGACATGAATGATATACGGATATCTACATAGAATAGATATGGACTATACTCTATCTAGTAATATAGTAAGAATAACACGGTTTAACTAGTAATCCTGTGATTCTTTTTATTGCTACAAGATTGATTATCAACCTTTCAATGAGAAAAAACAACACAAAATCAACTCTTTTCTTTATTCTTCCATATATATTGGGCATTTCTGGAAAAGAAATTGCAAAGGAAAGCGGCGAATTTTTGGGCCGAGCTGGATTTGAACCAGCGTAGACATATTGTCAACGAATTTACAGTCCGTCCCCATTAACCGCTCGGGCATCGACCCAGGAAGAATCAATATCAATTATATAATATAATTTATAATATAATTTATAATTCAATTATATATGATATGGGTTTTTTGATAATTGATAATCCACGATCAACTTACTTTCGCAGTACCCTACCCCCAGGGGAAGTCGAATCCCCGCTGCCTCCTTGAAAGAGAGATGTCCTGAACCGCTAGACGATAGGGGCATACCCGCCCGACCACCACCATACTATGATCATAGTATCATCAGTTTTTCGGAATTGTCAATACAATATAAAATATATATAAGTAATATAATAACGTAATGGTATGATTAGATCCGAAAGACCTTTCCTATTTTCACGATTCTATATAATAGAATTCGAATTTTAAAAAATTTTTTATGGTTCCCCATTAATTATCCCATTAAATTAGTTATATACATTACTAATTATATACATTTAATACATTACATACAATTAATTAATACATTTAATTATATAATAAATATTCTAATATATAATTAATATAATAAAATATAAAATGATAAAGATAAAATCAAATATAAAAAAAAAAAAAGAAGTATAAACTAGAAAAGTATAGTATTCTTTTAGTTCAAGTAGTGATTGGTCTAACAGAAAAAGGATAGAAGTTTCATTTATTCAATTTGCACTAATTGATTTGTTCAGATAAGACATCATTCAATCAAATTTTGTAAATCTATGTCGTCGTGTTGGTACACGTATCAATCAAGTAAATCTTGTTCTGATGGATCGATAAAATAAAAGCAAATACAATATAGAAAGTGACATCGGTCTTGAAACACTGTATTGGTATTTCTCAAAAAAGGCATTTTACCCTAGACTTTACTTCTGACTTCACTTATTTTCTTAAGTAAATCAAATATCTTGTTCCTGGATGAGTCCTATGCATCCATGTATCTATGTATGTAATATATGTACATATATACATACAGTAGACTCATAATGGAAAATGAATTGCTAATTCATTTTTTTGAAAGCCCTTTTAACTCAGTGGTAGAGTAACGCCATGGTAAGGCGTAAGTCATCGGTTCAAATCCGATAAAGGGCTTTTTTCATGAAACTCCAGTCTTCGTTTTTCAGCCGAGAGGAGAATAGAGAGATCTTGTTGATATTTGTCAAAAGGATAACCGCCATGCCATTATAAACCACCATTCTATTATAATGTAATGAGTATTATCAGTTAGAGTTTACAAAGTTGTTGAACATTTATTCATTATGTTAATTAATCATTACATTTTTTAGGGGAAGTCGACCCTATACTATAGTGGTATATTCTCCTCATGTTTCCTTATTCATATTTTTTGATCCCGGAGCATAACTATTCTAGATATCTAATCTTGATTAGAAATCACCAAACCAAAGTATTCCAATCAAACCCATCGTTAAAGTTAAAAAATAAAAAAAAAAAGTAAGTGGACCTGACCCGTTGAATCATGACTATATCGGCTATTCTGATATTCAAATTCTATAGAGATAGAGATGAAATTATAGAAGTGGACTCTTTTTTATTTTTTTTTTCCT